ATGAACATTATACAAGATCATAGCTCTTTGATTAATATTGCTTATAAACAATATTAGATTTATAATCTATCCATGTGATGTAACTTTTTAGGTCTCTTTAGTAATGTAAAATAACCTACTTAACTCAGCGGTTAGAGTATTGCTTTCATACGGCGGGAGTCATTGGTTCAAATCCAATAGTAGGTAAAACTTATTAGATACCGTTGACTTTGGTATCTAATGACTTTGGTATCTAATAAGTTTTTAGACTCACCCTCTAGATTATTAAAAGACTTTTTTTTTTTTACAAAAAAAAAATCTATGTGTATGCTATCGTCTATATATGGATTCTTTTAGGGTGTATAGGCCGAACTTTTTTTTATTATGAGTATTTAGGCGCATTTAACTGGTTATGAAATCGTATTGATAGCCTCTACTCGTGTCCTAGCTCGTCTGAGAGCTAGATTTGCTTCAATTTTTTGTCTCTTTCCTTCAGCTTTATTCAAGTTAGCTTCTGCTATTTCAAGAGTTTGCTGAGCTTCTTGTGAATCAATGTCACTACCCTTCTCAGCATCATTTACTAAAACAGTGATTTCATTATTGCCTATTCTAGCAAAACCGCCCATCAGAGCCATTGTTAACCATTGGTCGTTAAGGCGTATTCTCAAAATCCCTATATCTACAGCTGTGGCAATAGGGGCGTGATTTGGTAAGACACCGATTTGACCACTATTAGTAGATAAAATTATTTCTTTTACTTCTGAATTCCAAACAATTCGATTAGGAGTCAGTACACAAAGATTTAAGGTCATTTCTTCAATTTGCTCTCCATTTCTAAGTTCATAGCTTTCGCGGTAGCTTCATCGATGTTACCTACCAAATAAAAGGCCTGCTCAGGAAGACCATCTAATTCTCCGGAAAGGATCAATTGAAATCCTCTAATTGTTTCTGCTAGACCAACATATTTTCCTGGAGAGCCTGTAAATACTTCTGCTACGAAAAACGGTTGTGATAAGAAACGCTCAATTTTTCGTGCTCTTGCTACGGTTAACCGGTCTTCTTCGGATAATTCATCCAACCCAAGGATAGCTATAATGTCCTGAAGTTCTTTGTAACGTTGTAAGGTTTGCTTAACTCTTTGCGCAATTTCATAATGTTCTTCGCCAACGATCCGAGGTTGGAGCATGGTTGATGTTGAATCTAACGGATCCACTGCTGGATAGATCCCTTTGGCAGCTAATCCTCTTGATAGTACAGTAGTAGCGTCTAAATGTGCAAATGTCGTAGCAGGAGCGGGGTCGGTCAAATCGTCTGCAGGTACATAAACTGCTTGAATCGAAGTTATGGACCCTTCTTTTGTAGAAGTAATTCTTTCCTGTAAAGAACCCATTTCAGTACTTAGAGTTGGTTGATAGCCTACAGCGGAAGGCATTCGACCCAATAAGGCAGATACTTCAGATCCTGCTTGAACGAAACGAAAAATATTGTCGATAAATAGAAGTACGTCTTGTTCATTAACATCTCGGAAATATTCCGCCATAGTTAGGGCAGTCAACCCAACCCTCATACGTGCTCCCGGCGGTTCATTCATTTGACCGTAGACTAGAGCCACCTTTGATTCTGCAATATTTTGTTCATTGATAACTCCGGATTCTTTCATTTCCATGTAAAGATCATTTCCTTCACGAGTACGTTCACCTACTCCGCCAAATACGGATACGCCCCCATGAGCTTTTGCAATATTGTTGATCAATTCCATAATGAGTACTGTTTTACCCACTCCAGCTCCACCAAATAGTCCTATTTTTCCTCCACGGCGATAAGGGGCTAAAAGATCTACCACTTTAATTCCTGTTTCAAAAATAGATAATTTTGTATCTAACTGCGTAAAGGCGGGCGCAGATCTATGAATAGGGGATGTTGTGCGAGTATCTACGGGCCCTAAATTATCAACGGGCTCCCCCAGTACGTTAAAAATTCGTCCAAGAGTTGCTCCGCCGACTGGAACGCTTAGAGGAGCTCCTGTGTCAATAACTTCCATTCCTCGCGTTAGACCATCTGTAGCACTCATAGCTACAGCCCTAACTCGATTATTTCCTAGTAATTGTTGTACCTCACAAGTCACATTAATTGGTTGGCCGGCAGTATCTCGACCTTTAACTACTAGAGCGTTGTAAATATTAGGCATTTTACCTGGAGGAAAAGCTACGTCCAGTACGGGACCAATAATTTGAGCGATACGTCCCAGGTTTTTTTTTTCAAGTGTGGAAACACCAGAACCAGAAGTAATAGGATTTATTATCATAATATATAGTTTAAAGTATCGAAATTGTTTGCGAAAATGAAAATTATCGAAAAAAAAAGATGTCCGGTAGCAAGTTGATCGATTAATTAAATCAGAAATAGGAGTTCGCAATCCATTTTGTTGGTACCATCCAATCCAATTCCATTTTTTATTTAATAAGTCTATTTCTATTCAATTTCAAGTTCAATCAATCTATTTACAAAATCTTAAATGGAT